TTATTAAATAAAAATTCATTAATTTCACATATGAGCAATTAAATAAATTTTTGGTAGTTAAATAATTTAGGCATTATTCTTTATTTTTTTTAATAAAAATTTATAGAATTAATATTATATATTATTTATATATTTATCAAAAATTTTTATTAATTATAAAATTTATTAATATATAATAATATTTAAATATATTAATTTATACCATATAATAAGTACTTATATATATATATACATATTACAATATATAATTTAAGATTTATCTTATAACATAGATATTATTATATAATTAAAAGATCAAAAATAATAAATGTTTAAATAAAAAAAAAAAAAAATAAGGATATAAAATATAAAATATATATAATTATATAAATTGTTGATTTATTTATTAATATAATATAAATATTTTATTAATATTAATAACTAATAAATTAGTATATTTAATAGATTTATTTATATATATATATATATGTATATGTACATTTAATTTTAAATATTTATTAAGAAATTTTTTATTTCAAAAAAATTATTTATAAAACACTTATTTCTTAAATTAGTTTTTCTTTTTTTTTTTAAAGCTAGAAAAAAAAAAAAAAAGAAACCCTAATTTCAGTCCCCTATTTTATTTTATTTAATCTTTAAAATAAGATTTTTTTTAATAAAATAGAATATATTTGAATATTTAGTAAATACATTATACTTAGTTATTACTAAATAAATTTATTACTAAAATTACCTAAATTATAATGAATTAAATTTCTTACCATTAATATTTTAATCAAAAATAATTATTTAACTTAATTATTTTTATCAATATTTTAATAATTATTACTAAGATTAAATTAAGTAATAGGAGTACTTAATATTATTTAACTATTTTATAATTAATTATATTTTTATATTTAAAATTAATGAAGTTATATACATACTAAGTATTATATGAAAATGTGAGGATATTTTTATTTTAATAAAATAATTATTTTAAATAAAATTAGTGAGGATTAATTTAAAATTTAAAAAAAATAATTATTTTAAAATTTAAATTATTATTATTTTATTTAGTTATTTCAAATAGAAAATTTTTTTAAGTTATTTCTATTTTAAATAATAAATATAATTATATTTTAATATAAATTTTAATTTGTTAGGTAAGAAACGTTTTTTTTTAAAAAAATAGTTCTATTAAATATTTGTTTTTTTATTAATAATTTTTATTTATAAAATTTAAATTTATACATTTATTTATAATCAGTAATTATATAATATTACTACAATTTATTTAATTAAAAACATATTAATTATATTATATATAATTATAATTATAATATTTAATAATTATATTATTATTAATCAATAATTAATATTTAATTAAATATTTAATTGTATTATATATTTATGTATAATTTTTTATTTATTATTAATTAATTAATACATATTAAAAGTTTTATTTTAGCTTAAAATTTATTTAATTTATATTTTATATGTAAATTTTTGTATGAATTTTTATTATTCTTAATGAATAATTTAATTAAATTATTCGCAGTATTTAATATTATAAATAAAAGAAATTTTGATTCAGTAATAAATTTTATTATAGGATAAATTTGTGCCAGCATCTGCGGTTATACAAATTATAAAAATAAATTATATTAGTTTGTAGTTAATTTGTTATTATATTAATTTAAAAATTAAATTTTTAGGTTAAATTTTAAATTTATTATTATTTTAATTTTAATTTAATAAAGCTATAAAATTTTTAATTTAAACTAGGATTAGATACCCTATTATATAAAATATAAAAATTAAAATTTAGGTATTAATAGTTATGTTCTTTAAACTTAAAAAATTTGGCGGTGTTTTAATCTATTTAGAGGAACCTGTTCCGTAATTGATAATCCACGATAAATTTTACTAAATTTTATTAAATTTGTATACCGTCGTTATCAGATTATCTTATAAGAGTATAATATTCATAAATTTAAATTAAATTTTATTTCAGATCAAGGTGCAGTTTATAATTTAGAGGAAATGGGTTACAATATAAAAATATTTGGATAAATTTTTGAAATAATATTTTAAAATTGGATTTAATAGTAATTTTAATAAAATTATTAAAATGATTTTAGTTCTAAAACATGTACATATCGCCCGTCGCTCTTTCTTTTAAAGAAAGATAAGTCGTAACAAAGTAGATGTACTGGAAAGTGTATCTAGAATGATCAAATTAGAGCTTGAATAGTTAAGCATTTCATTTACATTGAAAAGTTATCGTGCAATTCGTTTAATTTGATTAATATAAAATTATTAATTTTTATAATTAAATTAATTTTTAATAAAAATAATTTTAAATTTTAAAGTTTTTGTATTATTTATAAATTAAATAATTTTAATAATAATATATTTGTATAGTAATAGATATTTGAAATATTTTTTTTATTATTTTAAAAGTAAATTTAATTTATTGTACCTTTTGTATCAGGGTTTATTTAATAAAATTTTTATATTAAAATTTCTCGAATTTAAAAGAGTTAAAATTATATAAAATATATTGTGGTATAATTATTTTAAATATAATTTTAGTAATGAAATGTTATTCGTTTTTAAATATATCTAGTTTTTTAAGAAATGAATTTAATTCATATATTTAATTAAATTAATTTAATTTTAAAATTAAAATTTATTTAAATATAAAAATTTTTAGGGATTAGCTTAAAAATTTTAATTTATAAATATAAATATTATATTAAAAAATTAATAAAATTAGAAATTTTTATTTATAAATAAAATGTTATAATTAATTTATATTTAATATTAATTTTTTTAATTATTTTAAATTTATTATTAAAATAATATTTTTAATTATTGTAATATATAATAATGATAAAATTAGTATTAATTTATTTATAAATAAAAATTTTATTAAGATAAAAATAAGGAATTCAGCAAATATAATACTCACCTGTTTATCAAAAACATGTCTTTTAGATTATAATTTAAAGTCTAACCTGCCCACTGATTTAATTATTTAAAGGCCGCAGTATTTTGACTGTGCAAAGGTAGCATAATCATTTGTCTTTTAATTGAAGGCTGGAATGAATGGTTGAATGAAGTATTAACTGTCTCATTTTTATAAATTAAGAATTTAGCTTTTTAATTAAAAGGTTAAAATTAAATTAAAAGACGAGAAGACCCTATAGATTTTTATATTATATTATATTAATTTTATTAAGTAAAAAATTTTATAATTATATAATTTAATATTTGATTGGGGTGATTAAAAAATTTAATAAACTTTTTTTTTATTTAAACATTAATATATGATTTATTGATCCAATAATATTGATTAAAAGATTAAATTACCTTAGGGATAACAGCGTAATTTTTTTAGAGAGTTCTTATCGATAAAAAAGATTGCGACCTCGATGTTGAATTAAAGGTTATTTTTAAATGTAGAAGTTTAAAGTTTAGGTCTGTTCGACCTTTGAATCTTTACATGATTTGAGTTCAGACCGGTGTAAGCCAGGTCGGTTTCTATCTTTAATTAAATAAAATGTTCTAGTACGAAAGGACCGAATATTTAAAATATTTTTTATTATAATGAATATTAATAATTAATTACTTTGGCAGATTAGTGTATTGAATTTAGAATTCAAATATGTTATTTATTAACAAGTAATACTTGTATATATTAGATATAACTATAAATATTTTTAGTAGTTTATTATTGATTATTTGTGTATTAGTAGGTGTAGCTTTTTTAACTTTATTAGAACGTAAATTATTAGGTTATATTCAAATTCGTAAGGGTCCTAATAAGGTAGGATTTTGTGGTATTCCTCAACCTTTTTGTGATGCTATTAAGTTATTCACTAAAGAACAAACTTACCCAATTGTTTCAAATTATATAATATATTATATTTCTCCTATTATTAGATTATTTTTATCTTTAATTATTTGAATAATTTTCCCTTATTTAAGAAATTTATTTAATTTTAATTTAGGTTTATTATTTTTTTTATGTTGTACAAGAATAGGAGTTTATACTATTATAATTGCTGGTTGATCTTCTAATTCTAATTATGCTTTGTTAGGAGGATTACGTGCGGTAGCTCAAACTATTTCTTATGAAGTTAGTATAGCTTTATTATTATTATGTTTTATTATTTTAATTGGAAGATTTAATTTAATTGATTTTGAAATTTATCAAAAGAATATTTGGTTTATATTTTTAACATTTCCTTTAATATTAATATGATTATCTTCTTCTTTAGCAGAAACTAATCGTACACCTTTTGATTTTGCTGAAGGTGAATCTGAATTAGTTTCAGGTTTTAATGTTGAATATAGAAGTGGAGGATTTGCTTTAATTTTTTTAGCTGAATATGCAAGTATTTTATTTATAAGTATATTATTTACAGTTATATTTTTAGGTTCAGGAGTTTTTTCTTTATTTTTTTATATAAAATTAACTTTTATTTCATTTATTTTTATCTGAGTTCGTGGAACTTTACCTCGATATCGTTATGATAAATTAATATATTTAGCATGAAAAAGTTATTTACCTATTACATTAAATTATTTATTATTTTTAATTTGCGTTAAACTTTATTTAATAAGAATTTTATTTTAGTTAAATTTATTAAGTAGTAAATTAATAATAATTATAATTTATTATCTTATGTTTTCAAAACATATGCTTATTCAAGCTCATTAATTAATAAATTAATTTATCTCATACTATATGAATAATAGGATTAATTAAATAATATATAAAATATGAAACTGTTAATCATTGCCCTACTGTAATAAAAGGTTCTTCAACAGGACAAGTTCCAATTCATGTTAATATTACAATATTTATTACTATAAATCAGAATAATATTTGATTAATTGGGTAAAATTGTAATCCTTGGAATTTTCTTATAAAATAAAAAGGCATAATAATTAAAATAGCAATTGAAAAGACTAAAGCAAGTACACCTCCTAATTTATTTGGAATTGATCGAAGAATTGCATAAGCAAATAAAAAATATCATTCTGGTTGAATATGAATTGGAGTAACTATAGGATTAGCGGGAATAAAGTTATCTGGGTCTCCTAATAAATAAGGATGTAAAAGAGTAATATAACTTAAACCTAGTAATATAATTAAGAATCCTATAATATCCTTATAAGAAAAATAAGGGTGAAATGGAATTTTATCAATATTATTTTTAATTCCTAAAGGGTTATTAGAACCTGTTTGATGTAAAAATAATAAATGAATTACTGTTGCGGCTAAAATAATAAAAGGAAATAAAAAATGAAAAGTAAAAAATCGAGTTAAAGTTGCATTATCAATAGCAAATCCTCCTCATAATCATTTTACTAATATATCTCCTATATAGGGTACTGCTGATAATAAATTAGTAATAACAGTAGCTCCTCAAAAAGATATTTGCCCTCAAGGTAAAACATATCCTATGAAAGCAGTTCCTATTGTTAAAAATAATAAGATTACTCCTATTGTTCATGTAGCTTTGTATACAAATGAACCGTAGTATAAACCTCGACCAATATGTATATAAATACAAAGAAAAAAAAATGAGGCTCCATTTGCATGTACAGTTCGTAATAATCATCCGTAATTTACATTACGAGTAATATGATTTACTCTATCAAAAGCTGTTTCAATATTAGCAACATAATTTATAGATAAAAATAATCCAGTTACAATTTGAATAATTAAACATAATCCTAGTAAAGAACCAAAATTTCATCAAATTGAAATGTTTGAAGGTGTAGGTAAATCTACTAATGCACCATTAGCAATTTTAAATAAAAGATTTCTTGATCGTATAGGTTTATTCATTAATTTTTTTGACGTAAAGGTCCATATGAAATATCAGTAATTTTTACTACAATAATTAATGTTAATAAAAGATAATTAATAACTATTATTGTAATATTTATAGTAGGATTATTATATAATTTAATTAAATTAAAAGAATTTTCGTTATTAATAAGGTTGTTAATATTATTAACTTCAAAATTTTTAATTAAAAATATAAAATTGTCATAAAAGTATCTTAATCTTAATATTAAACTAAAAATAATTATTATAAAAATAACAGTATTTATATTTAAATTAAATAATTCATTAGAAGCTAATCTAGTTATATAAATAAATAGAATTAATATTCCTCCAATTATTACTAAAAATAAGATGTAAGAAAATCAATAGGTATAATATATTATACCACATAATAATGAAATTAAAATTGTTTGAATCAATAATATTAATCCTATTGATAATGGATGAGTTATTAAAATAAAGTTTATAGAAATTAAGATTATTAAAATAAAAATAATTTGATTAATATCAGAAAATAGTTTAATTAAAATAATAATTTTGGAGATTATTGATAAAGAAAAATCTTTTTTTCTGAAGTTTTAAAAGAAAAATCTTATTTTTGATTTACAAGACCAAGGTTTTTTTTAAACTATTAAAACTAATGTTAATTTTTTTAAATATTATTTTATCAGTTATTATTTTTATTTCAGGAATTTTAGTTTTTTCTTTTAAACGAAAGCATTTATTATGCACATTATTGAGATTAGAATTTATTGTATTAAGATTATTTTATTTAATTTTTAATTATTTATTAAATTATGAATATGAAATATTTTTTATAATAATTTTTTTAGTTTTTAGTGTTTGTGAAGGTGTATTAGGTTTATCTATTTTAGTAAGAATAGTACGAACTCACGGAAATGATTATTTTCAATCTTTTAATATTTTACGATGTTAATAATTATCATAAGTTTATTATTTATAATTCCTTTATGTTTTTTAAATAATATTTATTGATTGGTTCAATTATTATTATTTTTAATAAGATTTATTTTTATATTTTTTGTTGTTAATACAAGTATATTTCAAGAAATAAGATATTTTTTAGGGATAGATTTAATTTCATTTGGTTTAATTTTATTAAGTTTTTGAATTTGTGTATTAATATTAACTGCTAGAGAATCAGTTAATCGGTTAAATTATAGAAATAATTATTTTTTAATAAATATTTTAATTTTATTAATTTTATTAATTTTAACTTTTAGATCAATAAATTTATTTTATTTTTATTTATTTTTTGAAAGAAGATTAATTCCTACTTTATTTTTAATTATTGGATGGGGGTATCAACCTGAACGATTACAGGCTGGTATTTATCTATTATTTTATACTTTACTTGCTTCTTTACCTATATTAGTAAGAGTTATATATATTTATAATATAAATAATAGATTAATATTTTTTATATTAAATATAAATTATATAAATTATTTATTTTATTTTTGTATAATTATAGCTTTTTTAGTAAAAATACCTATATTTTTAGTACATTTATGATTACCAAAAGCTCATGTTGAAGCCCCTATTTCTGGTTCTATAATTTTAGCTGGAATTATATTAAAATTAGGAGGATATGGTATATTACGAGTTTTTAGATTATTATTAAGAATAGGATTAAAATTAAATTTTATTTTTATAACTATTTCATTGATAGGAGGATTTTTAGTTAGATTAATTTGTTTACGTCAAATTGATTTAAAATCATTGATTGCTTATTCTTCAGTAGCTCATATAAGAATAGTTATTTCTGGTATTATAACTTTAATATATTGAGGTTATTATGGTTCTTATACTTTAATAATTGCCCATGGACTATGTTCATCAGGTTTATTTTGTTTAGCAAATATAAGTTATGAACGAACTAATAGTCGTAGTTTGTTAATTAATAAAGGTATAATAAATTTTATACCAAGAATAACATTATGATGATTTTTATTAAGTTCATCTAATATAGCGGCCCCTCCTTCATTAAATTTATTAGGAGAAATTTTTTTATTAAATAGAATTGTTAATTGATCATGAGTTTCAATAATTATATTATCTTTATTATCTTTTTTTAGAGCTGCTTATTCTTTATATTTATATTCTTATAGTCAACATGGTGAAATATATTCTGGAGTGTATAGAAGTATAAATGGTAATATTCGTGAATTTTTATTATTAATATTACATTGAATTCCTTTAAATTTATTAATTATTAAAAGAGATTTATGTCTTTTATGATTATATTTAAATAGTTTAATAAAAATATTGATTTGTGGTATCAATGATATGAGTAATCATTTTAAATAATTTTATCTATTTGTTTCAAGTTTTTTGTATTTTTAATATTTATTTCTTTAAATTTTTTTTTTTTAAGTTTATATTTTATTATTAATGATTTAGTAATTTTTATTGAATGAGAAATTATTAGTGTAAATAGTTCTTCTATTGTTATAACATTATTATTTGATTGAATAAGTTTATTATTTATAAGATTTGTATTATTTATTTCTTCAAGAGTTATTTATTATAGAGATGAATATATACATGGTGATATTAATTTAAATCGTTTTATTATATTAATTTTAATATTTGTTTTATCTATAATATTTATAATTATTTCTCCTAATTTAATTAGAATTTTATTAGGTTGAGATGGATTAGGATTAGTTTCTTATTGTTTAGTAATTTATTATCAAAATGTAAAATCTTATAATGCTGGTATATTAACTGCTTTATCTAATCGAGTAGGAGATGTTGCGCTATTAATAGCTATTGCTTGAATATTAAATTATGGAAGATGAAATTATATTTTTTATTTAGATAGAATAAATAACAATTTTGAAATACAATTGATTTCAGTATTAGTTGTTTTAGCGGCTATAACTAAAAGTGCTCAAATTCCTTTTTCAGCTTGATTACCTGCTGCTATAGCAGCTCCTACTCCTGTTTCTGCTTTAGTTCATTCATCAACTTTAGTTACAGCTGGGGTTTATTTATTAATTCGTTTTAATAATTTATTTGTAAATACTTGAATTAGTCAAGTTTTATTATTAATTTCAGTTTTAACAATATTTATATCTGGTTTAGGGGCTAATTATGAATTTGATTTAAAAAAAATTATTGCTTTATCAACTTTAAGTCAATTAGGATTAATAATAAGAATTTTATGTTTAGGTTATCCAAGAATAGCTTTTTTTCATTTATTAACTCATGCTTTATTTAAAGCTTTATTATTTATATGTGCTGGTTCAGTAATTCATAATATAAAAAATGTTCAAGATATTCGTAAAATAGGAAGATTAGTATTAATATTACCTATAACTATTTCTTGTATAAATATTTCTAATTTAGCTTTATGTGGTATACCTTTTTTAGCAGGTTTTTATTCAAAGGATTTAATTTTAGAATTAGTTATAACTTCTAATATTAATATTTTAATTTTTTTTTTATATTTTTTATCTACTGGATTAACAGTAATATATTCATTTCGTTTAACATATTATTGTATTTTGGGCACTTTTAATTTTATATCTTTAAATAGAGTAAATGATTCTTATTATATTATATTAAAGGGTATAATAGGTTTATTATTTTTAACAATTATAGGTGGTAGAATATTAAATTGATTAATTATTCCTACACCTGTCATAATTTGTCTACCAATAAAATTAAAATTATTAACTTTAATAGTAATTTTAATTGGAGCTTATTTAGGATATGAATTATATCAATATAAAATTAGATGAAATATACAAGTTATAAAATTATATTTATTAACTAATTTTGTTGGTAATATGTGATTTATACCTAATATTTTTACAATTGGAGTTAATAAAATATTTTTAACTTTAGGATATAATGTAATTAAAAATATTGATCAAGGATGAAATGAATATTTAGGAGGACAATCAATTTATTACTATTTAAAAAAAAATTCTTTAAAAAATGAATTATTTATAAGTAATGAATTTAAAATTCATTATTTATTTTTTGTTATTATAATTATTATGTTACTAATAATATGATTATTTATTTATTTAAATAGCTTAAATTTAAAGCATAACATTGAAGATGTTAGGATGATAATTTTATCTTTAAATATTTATAAAAAATATATTTTTATTTTTACAATGAAAATGTAATGTTTTACTTAAACTATATAAATAAAGAAATATTAATGGAATTTAACCACTAAAGAAAAAAGTTAGCAGCTTTTTCTTGAATTTCATATTTCTTTAATTGGTATAATTTATACAATAATATCATTAACAGTGATAAACCTCTATTTTGGTTTCAATTAAAAGTAAGGGTTTAATAACCTAAGATTAGGTCGAAACTAATTGCAATTAATCGCTTCATACTTAAGATAAATTGAATAATCAATATCTTTTGAGTGCAAATCAAATGTTAATTTAACTATTATCCTAATTAGTTCATTCAAGAGCTCCTTGATTTCATTCATGATATAAACCTATTAATAAAATTAATAAAAAATAAATAGAAATAAATGATCATAATATTAAATTTGATATATTTATAATAATAATAATAGGTAAAATTAATGCAATTTCTACATCAAATACTAAAAAAATAATAGCAATTAAAAAAAAATGTAATGAAAATGGTATACGAGCAGAACATTTAGGATCAAATCCACATTCAAAAGGAGAATTTTTTTCTCGATCATAAAATGTTTTTTTTGATAAAATAGATGCTAAAGTTATTGTAATTAAAGCAATTAATATAATAAATATAGTTATTATTATTAGTGAAAAAATTATTTATACTAAAAATATTTAGTCCTTTTGATTGGAAGTCAAATATACTTATATACTATATAAATTAACTACCTCATCAGTAAATTGAGATATATAAGAATAATCATACTACATCAACAAAATGTCAATATCATGCTGCTGCTTCAAATCCAAAATGATGATTAGTTGAAAAATGAAAATTAATATGTCGAATTAAGCAAACAAGTAAAAATGTTGTTCCAATTAAAACATGAAGTCCGTGGAATCCTGTTGCTATAAAAAATGTTGATCCATAAACTGAATCAGCAATTGTGAATGGAGATTCAATATATTCAAATCCTTGAAGAATTGAAAAATAAATACCTAAAATTACTGTAAAAAATAAACCTTGAGTAGTTTGAGTATAATTATTTCTTATTAATGCATGATGAGCTCATGTAATAGTAATTCCAGATGATAATAAAATAATAGTATTTAATAAAGGAATTTCTAGTGGGTTAAAAGCTGTAATTCCTATTGGAGGTCATATTATACCAATTTCAATAGAAGGAGATAAACTTCTATGAAAAAATGCTCAAAAAAATCTTACAAAAAAGAATACTTCAGAAATAATAAATAAAATTATTCCTCATCGTAATCCATTAGTGACTGAAATTGTATGTAATCCTTGATAGGTTCCTTCACGTGTTACATCACGTCATCATTGATATATAGTTAATAAAGTAATAATATTACCTAAAATTAATAAAGAATTATCATATATATGAAATCATTTAATAATTCCTGTGGTAGTAATTAATGCTCCTAAAGCCCCTGTTAATGGTCAAGGTCTATAATCAACTAAATGATAGGGATGATTAGAATGTGTTGACATTAATTTACTTCTCTAGAATATAAAGTTCTAAGAACTGCAAATACATATGATTGAATAATAGCTACTGCTGATTCAAGTGTTAATAAAGCAATTTGTGTAATTAATAATACATTAATTAAAATTATATTTATTGAAGGACCAGTAGATCCTAATAAAGTTAAAAGTAAATGACCAGCAATTATATTAGCAGCTAATCGTACTGCTAAAGTTCCTGGTCGAATAATATTACTAATAGTTTCAATACATACTATAAAAGGTATTAATACACTAGGAGTTCCTTGTGGAACTAAATGAGCAAATATATGATTTGTATTATTAATTCATCCATATAATATAAAACTTATTCATAAAGGTAAAGCAAGAGATAAGGTTATAGTTATATGACTAGTTCTAGTAAAGATATATGGGAATAATCCTATAAAATTATTAAATACAAGTATTGAAAATAATCTAATAAAAATGAAAGTTCTTCCATTACTTGCTGCACTTCCTAATAAAGTTTTAAATTCTTTATGTAAATTAATTAAAATAGAATTTCATAATATAGAAAATCGATTTGGTATTAATCAATATATATAAGGAATAATAATTAAACCTAATAAAGAACTTAATCAATTTAAAGATAAATTAAAATTTGTTGAAGGATCAAATATTGAAAATAAATTAGTTATCATTTTCAGTTTAAAGAAATTTTAGAAAATTTTTTTTTTCTAGAAGAAGGATTTTTGTAAAAAATAATAAAATAATTATAAATACAAAATAATATTAATAAAATAATAAAATAAATAAATAATAAAATTCATCTAAGTGGACTTATTTGTGGAATCAAAAAGTATCAATTTTTTGATAATTTAAACATGACATATTTATGTTATAATTTAACTAACTTTTTCATTAGAAGTAATTGCTATTTTACTATAAAATGGTTTAAGAGACCAGTACTTGCTTTCAGTCATCTAATGAATTAATTATTAGATTTAATTCAAGTAATAAAATTATTAATAGGAATTGATTCAATAACAATAGGTATAAAACTATGGTTAGCTCCACAAATTTCTGAACATTGACCAAAAAATAATCCTGGTCGATTAATAAAKAAACTAGTTTGATTTAATCGACCTGGTGTAGCATCAATTTTAATTCCTAAAGCTGGAACAGTTCAAGAATGTAAAACATCAGCCGCAGTTACTAAAATTCGAATTTGGGAATTTATAGGTAAAACAGTACGATTATCAACATCTAATAATCGAAATTCATTTATATTTAAATCATTTGTAGGAATTATATAAGAATCAAATTCTACATTTAAAAAATCAGAATATTCATATTTTCAATATCATTGATGACCAATAGCTTTTAATGTAATAGAAGGATTATCAATTTCATCTAATAAATATAAAAGTCGTAAAGAAGGTAAAGCAATAAAAATTAATGTAATAGCAGGTAAAATAGTTCAAATTACTTCAATAGTTTGACCTTCAAGTAAAAATCGATTTGTAAATTTATTGAAAAATAAAGTAATTATTAAGTAACTAACTAAAATTGTAATTATTGTTAAAATTAATAAAGTGTGATCATGAAAGAAAATTAATTGTTCTATTAATGGAGATGCTCTATTTTGAAGAGAAAGTTTTGATCATGTTGCCATTTTCTAATAAAAGAAATTTCTTTATATATAATGCTTAAAATTATTGCACTAGTCTGCCATATTAGAAATTAGTTAAAATAGGTAGTTCTGAATAACTATGTTCAGCTGGTGGATGAGTTTGAAGTCATTCAATTGATGTTGGTAATTGAATAGAAAATAATACAGATCGTTTACTTACTATACTTTCTCATAAAATAAATAAAAAGAATAGTACAGCAATAAATCTAATTAAAGATCCAATAGATGAAATAATATTTCATGACGTATAAGCATCAGGGTAATCTGAGTAACGTCGGGGTATACCTGCTAATCCTAAGAAATGTTGAGGGAAAAAAGTTAGATTTACACCAATAAATATAATAAAAAATTGAATTTTTAATCAAAATGAATTTATTGTTAATCCAGTAAATAAGGGGTATCAATGAACAAAACCAGCTATAATAGCAAATACTGCTCCTATAGATAATACATAATGAAAATGTGCTACAACATAATAAGTATCATGTAAAATAATATCAATAGATGAATTAGCTAATACAACTCCTGTTAATCCTCCTACTGTAAATAAAAATACAAATCCTAAACTTCATAATAAGGCTGGTCTATAAGTAAATTGTGATCCATGTAAAGTGGCTAATCATCTAAATACCTTAATTCCAGTAGGTACTGCAATAATCATTGTTGCAGAAGTAAAATAAGCTCGAGTATCAACATCTATACCTACTGTAAATATATGATGAGCTCATACTACAAATCCTAATAACCCAATAGCTAGTATAGCATAAATTATTCCTAATGAACCAAAAGTTTCCTTTTTTCCTCTTTCTTGAGCAATAATATGACTAATTATACCAAATCCTGGTAAAATTAAAATATAAACTTCAGGGTGACCAAAAAATCAAAAAAGATGTTGGTATAAAATTGGATCTCCTCCTCCAGCAGGATCAAAAAAGGAAGTATTTAAATTACGATCTGTTAATAATATAGTAATAGCTCCTGCTAAAACAGGAAGTGATAAAAGTAATAATAATGCTGTAATAACAACTGATCATACAAATAAAGGTATTCGATCTAATGTTATATAATTTAATCGCATATTAATTACAGTAGTAATAAAATTTACTGCACCTAGAATAGAGGATACACCAGCTAAATGTAATCTGAAAATAGCTAAATCAACAGAAGCTCCAGCATGAGCAATATTAGCAGAAAGTGGAGGATAAACTGTTCATCCAGTACCAGCCCCATTTTCTACTATACTTGAGGCTAAAAGTAATATTAAAGAAGGAGGTAATATTCAAAAACTTATATTATTTATTCGAGGGAAGGCTATATCAGGTGCTGCAAGCATAAGTGGTACTAATCAATTTCCGAAACCTCCAATAACGATAGGTATAACTATAAAAAAAATTATAATAAATGCATGTGCAGTAACAATTACATTATAAATTTGATCATCTCCAATTAATGAACCTGGTTGACCTAATTCAGCTCGAATTAATAAACTTAATCTAGTTCCTACTAAACCTGATCAAATCCCAAAAATAAAATATAATGTTCCGATATCTTTATGGTTAGTTGAAAATAATCATTGTCGCGAAGGTAAAATGGCTGACAATAGGCAATAAACTGTAAATTTATTTATGAGATTAGTCTCTTTTACTAAATAAGATTTAAAGAATTTTTCTATATTTATAACTTTGAAGGTTATTAGTTTATTTAACTTAAAATCTTATATTCAACAATGATTTTAAATTGCAAATTTGAAGGTAAATATATAAGTATATTTTAAGATTTAAAAAATTAAATAAAATAATCTAATTAAAGGTAAACCTATTAAAGACAGAAAATTTATAATTAAAATTAAATTTATGTTTAATTCATTAAAATAAATTCATTTTAGTTGAGTATAATTAATTATTAAAGCTGAGTAAATTATTCGAATGTAATAAAATAATGTAATTAGAGTAAAAATTACTATAATCGAAATCAAAAATAAATTTCTATCAGATAGTGATTGAATAATTAGTCATTTAGGTAAAAATCCTGTAAAAGGAGGTAATCCACCTAATGATAATATATTTGAAAAAATAAGTATTTTTAATACAGGATTATAATTATTTACTGAATATAATTGTTTTGTAAAAAATAAATTATATTTATTAAACAATAAAATTATTGAAAATAAAATAAATGTATAAATTATAAAATAAATTATTCAAAAATAAATAGAAATAATTAAACTTCTTAGTAACCAACCTAAATGATTGATTGAAGAATAAGCTATTATTTTACGAATACTAGTTTGATTAATACCTCCAATAGAACCAATAATAATTGATAAAATTCTGATAATTAATGAATAGTTATAAATTAAACAATATGAAATTAAAATTATAGGTGCAATTTTTTGTCAAGTTATTAAAATAAATCTTATAGATCAAGATAATCCTTCTATTATTTCTGGAAATCAAAAATGAAATGGTGCTGCACCTATTTTTAGTATTAAAGCTGAATTTAAAATTCAATTTAAAATAGAACTTTCAATACAAATATCTTCTAAAGATAATAATATAATTCTGAATAATAGAATAGAAGATGCTAAAGCTTGAGTAAGAAAATATTTTAAAGCTGATTCAGTTGATAAAGAATTTTTTAAATTAATCAGTAAAGGAATAAAAGATAATAAATTAATTTCTAATCCTATTCAAGCTCCTAGTCAAGAATTAGAAGAAATGGAAATAATTGTCCCTATAAGTAATATGAATGAAAAGGCCGTATTTGAAATATTTTTAAATATTAAAAAGAAAAGGGGCAGGGGGACCTTTATAAGCGGGGTATGAACCCAATAGCTTATTTAGCTTATCTTTTTTTAAATACATTTTAGTATATGATGTACTTAAATTTTTGATATTTAATGAAATGGTTTAATTCCATTAAATGTAATTTATTGATAAGTTAGCTATTATTTTAAACAAAGTAGTGAGGATACTTTTAGTTTAATTTCCGAATGCTTATATATTTTAATTAAAAAAAGTTACTGACTGGGTTAATTTTATTAAAACAATTATTATTGCTATTAGATTAATTATTTTATATTAATTATTTTAAAAAAAAAAAAGATAATAAAGGTATAATAATATACATTATTTATCCTATCAAGATAATCCTTTAATCAGGCACTTTATT